AAATGGATTCTTCCTGGGTCGATGCCCGAGCGGTTAATGGGGACGGACTGTAAATTCGTTGGCAATATGTCTACGCTGGTTCAAATCCAGCTCGGCCCAATAAACCGCATCAATCTACCATGAGATGGTATAAAATCCCTTGTCCTTTAGAAAAACCCCATACGAAGATAAAAAAGAATCAAAATTTCTGCTAGATCCCTTATTTCCCTGGGATTGTAGTTCAATCGGTTAGAGCACCGCCCTGTCAAGGCGGAAGCTGCGGGTTCGAGCCCCGCCAGTCCCGACGGATCCAATAAATCCAAAAATGCATTTTTCCCTTTCTATGAACCAGTAAAGAGTGTCGAGGGATATACTTTCATTCCCAAAGCAAAAAGAAGTCTTGATTTCTTTTTTCTTTCCTATTTTTCCATTTTGCTTTTATTGTTTGTTAGGTTTGGAACTATGTAATTAATTGAAGTGGAAAGGCAATCTGATGATCCTTCATCAGAAGATTGTCCAAGGAAGACGCAAGGTGGGTTATAGAAAAAACAAGGAAACGGATGATAAATAAAATTTTTGAGTAATTGAGTCAAGAATCAAAATTTGAATTCGGTATGGCTAAAAGAACTTCCTATGTTATACTATTCAAGTCTTGACAACAGGTTGATTTGATAGATCAGATATTGTTATTCATGATAGTGATCCGGTTCAAGATCATCAAGAGGTAATTCATTCATTGAATTTACAGACGATAGACAAAAGATTTATCATCTCTAGGGGATTAAATCCCGAGTTATTGCGAAGTAAAAAACCGATGAGATTATGGAAGTCAATATTCTTGCATTTATTGCTACTGCACTATTCATTCTAGTTCCTACCGCTTTTCTACTTATCATTTACGTAAAAACAGTCAGTCAAAATGATTAATTCAATTGAATTTGAAAATTCATTTGAATAAAACTTTCCTTCCAAGTTCTTATCAAAAATGGACAAAGTCAAATGAAAGGCATTCCAATTTCACGTCTTAACTTAAATGAAATGAGCGCACTATAATTATAATTGGCAATTTTCTAAGAGATAGATAGTATAAAAATGAATTTTTATACTATCTATCTCTTAGTTTATAAAGTTGTAATCTAGAATAAAGATAAAGGCTTAAGTTTCTATATTTTCTATATATCAATCTACAATATTCTCTTCATATATGTGTATATTAATTCCATATCTATATATTCCATATATTGTATGGAATTGACATAAGACCCAATTTCCTACATCTATTTGTTATTTGTTCCGATCAATCTGAAATAATTCTTATCTTAGGATTCTAATTCCTTTCCTTTTACTAATAAGGAAGGGGAAAACTCGCCTATTTTTAACGTCAGAACCATGATATGAAATAAGTCGATAAAGCATAAACCGCCTTTCTAAAAATAGAAACCAAAGGGTAAATGCCCGATATGTAACTCGCCCGAGGCAAGATCTTATTATTGCCCAGTTTCTCCTTAAACAACCACTATCTCTATATCATTTCTCATAGAAAGTGCGTATACGCTTAACAAAACGACTTCTTTTTTGAAGAGTAAAGAGGGAAATAAAAAAAGAAAAGAAAAAGGGCCCGGTCTTCCTTAGTATCCGTTTATAAAGATAGTAAGAGCCCATTCCCATTGATTGAAATAGAAAATTTCGGAAGAATTTTAGGTTGGAATAAATTTCCAATCATCTGAATCCCTTTCTTTTCGAAGTACAAAGATGGGAATCGATGAAATATCTCTTTGATTGAAAAAGTATGATTCCTATCATAGATTACTCCATTGGAATCGAATGGGATTCCAAATTCAAAGATTTGATTTTAAATAGTTCAAAAGAATGATCTATAAAACAATCGATACGGTTTGATTCCTGAACTCAATTAGTAGTACTTCTAAAGTCCACTTCTTCCCCACACTACGAGTGAAAGGGAAAATGTAAAGACTACCATTAAAGCAGCCCAAGCGAGACTTACTATATCCATGTGCATTATGTCCCCTATCTCTATAAATACGAAGGAATTTTTTCATTATTCCTCACTAATAATAGTGGAATTAATGTTGCAGAGTCAAAAAGGGGTTCTACCAAACACTATTGAGAAACCAATCCAATAAATCGATTATGATTTCGATTTTTTTGGTGATTCAGGCGACACCCGGATTTGAACTGGGGAAAAAGGATTTGCAGTCCCCCGCCTTACCACTCGGCCATGCCGCCAAAATGATACAAAATAGAATAGATGCAATTTTTCCCGGATTACTGAATTTTTATTGTACTTGCATTTTGACTTCTGTTTTCCTTAATCCTTTTATTATTTCCTAAAATAAAAGAAAGACCCCTTTTGATTGGATTTGATCCATCCCTTATACTTGATTGATTGTATAGTATCTGAAAATACACAATGCTAAAAACATTCTCTCGTTTTTCTATTGAGAAATCAAATGTGTATTTTTCAGACGAGAAATTAGAACCATTGACTATTGACCCCTTA